ATTTCATACCCCCCCTTTTCTTTACGCACTATTTTGCTTACTATACCTGCTGTTGTAGCATTATATACTGTATTGTTACTCTTACTCCCATCGGGATAAATCTGCCCCCTTCCCCTGTTCCCACCAACGTATATAGGATATTTTAAGAAGTAAACATCTTTCTTAGTAGCAGGGTCCGGTGAAAGAATAGGAAAGGTGATTTCCCTATATTTCTGACCAGGAACAGGTCCTATCACAAGAATATTTTTTTGAGTCGGGCGATAAATCTGAAAAGACAGATTACCCATCCTTTCTTTCATTTGGGGAGAAATACGATCAGGAGGCGCTAGTTCGAATCCATCCGGTAAAATAAGAACCGCCCCTACATTCAAGGACCCCTTTTTCCCATTAGAAAGAACTTGTTTCAGTTGCATATCATACGGGATTCTAACAACTGCTTCAAATACAGTATCAGGAAGTACTGCTTGTGGAACCTCAATATCCACGGGCTTATTAGCTAAATGGCAATTGGCGCATACAATACGCCCGGTTGCTTCTCGTGGATTTTCATAACTCTGTTGTGCAAAAATGGGATATGCATGTGAAATCGATGCCCAAGTTATTATATATATCAATAGCATGATCGATAGAGACATGGATCGAGTCATCTGCTCCTTTACCCAAGAAAAGATATTTCTATTTTGCATGGTCCAATCATTGATCCCAAAAATGGATACATTTATACAATAAATTAGGTAGGCTGCTAGTATAGTTTCCTATCCACGATTAGACTTTTTTATTATTTTACTGGAATACAGGAATACTCCCCTGGATGAATAAAAAGAGAAAGAGTGCTTAAGATTTTGACTGATTTGTTTATGGACGAAGTAAGAAAGATTATCATTGGATTCATATTAGTGAATCATTCTTTAGTCTTTCATTGAATGATAAATCACTACAAGCGAGGGAGATACACGATTTAAATAATGGAAAATCCAATATTTTAAAAAGGTATCTAGAATGACTGGAAAAATAGAAACAAGAACAGATAGAATTTGATCATTATGAGAAAATCCAAAATCCTTGTAGACAAAAGAAATTATTAGTTTCCAACCACGAGGCGAATGGAATCCAATACAAAAATCAGTTAACAAAAGAATAGAAAAGGCTTTTATTGTGTCGCTTAAATTATAGAGAAATTCTCGAACCCAAGAATTAAGAATGGCAAGTTCTTCATTACACAGAATAGAATAACCACTTAAAATAGCAAAACTTATTATATTTGTCGAGAAATGCAAAATGGTATGGATATGACCCTCATTGTGCATCTTAACCAATTGTATTGTTTCTTCGTGGATTCCTATACGAAGCTTTTGTATATGCGTCTCCGGGTACTCCTTTATCATTTCGTCCAAAAAAAAGAGTTCTTCTAATTCTATGAATTTATCTAAAATCTTCTTTTCTTGAATATCATTCAAAAAAGTTTCGGATTTACTAGTAGTCCACCAATTACTAACCCAAGACTTTATACTTTTGTTAAATGAGAAAGAGATCCACCAGGGTAAAAAGACTATAGATGCAAGATATGGAAAGGGGGCAAATGTTTTCTTTTTTGTCATTTTGAATCAGTCAATTTTTAATGAAATGAAGCGACTTCCTGGCTGGACTCTACTCAATCTTGTATTTTTATGAAAGAGGAGCTCTCTAGCAAAAAAAAAACAAAGAGGATTGGATTCCTGGGCCTCTTGCCCAATGCAGAGAAAAATGCTTCAGTTCATTTCAAAATACTTCAATAGGTACGCGCAAGAAATAGGCCAATTCAGCAGCTTTTTGTTCAATTTCTCGTGGAGTCAAATTCTCATCAGTACGAGTCAGCGGAAGGGCTCCCTGACCTCTGATTTCCATATAAAGTACACGACGAGGATAAAGACCCTCTATAACTTCGATTCGAATCGATTGGATATCTCTCATAAGGAATCGAAAGAAAATGCGACGATTTCTTCCAGGAAATCCCCAACGAAAAATACAAACTTTTCCCTTTTTTCTATCGAATTGCTCATAACCACTACCTACATTCCACCAAATAGCGCACCACAAATAGGAGCTAACGAAGAGACCCGCGATCCCATAGAAGGACATCACGACCCCTTGTGGAAAAAAAAGGATTTGCTGAGACGGAAATAAGGATATCAGATTGCGACCAAGATAACTAGAAGTTCCAACCAATAGGAATCCTAATGAACCTAAAAAAAGGATACAGGCCCAAAGGAAATTACTTGTTTTCCGAGACCCCGTTATAAGTTCTATCCATATACGTTCTGATCGCCAGTTCATACAAGATCCAGGTGCATTTTATTGGAATTGAGAGAATAACCCAAGCGAAAAAGTCACTTTCACCAACTAGCACTATTAGAATTGGAATCATTAGGAATAATTCTAATTATATAGAACTATTTGTCTTTTATACAATATAATAGGGTCTTTCAAACAAAGTCATTTTCATATTTTACTCCCGTTGGAGCTAGATAATCTTGTTTTTTTGAACATGAATAGATAAAGAAGCCATTGCAATTGCAGGAAATACTAGGCCCACGATAGGTACAAAAAAAGCAGGGAAGCTGAAAGTTTCCATAGACTAGATACCTCGATTGAATATTTTAACCTCTTATCTTATAAAGTAAAGAGATCTTAAGTATATTAAGTATAGATAATGTACATAGACTATGTACATTATCTATACTTAATATACTTAAGATTCGTCCTTTTTTTTTCTTCTTCTTCTTTTTTTTATTTACATGATATAAAAAATCATGTAAATAAAAAAAAGAAAAAGAAGAAGGGTTTTTTCCCAAGGCTTTTATAGCCTTCGTAATAAAAATCGGACTAAAAATGCCGGAACAAGAAAGCCAACAAGGCTAATGAATGAGTACAAAACTGCACGTTTTGTATCCTTATCTATGTTATGAATGATGATATACAGCCTTTTCAGAATAAAAAGGCTTTTTATTACAAATACCTTGACTTTCTGAAAGATTCAGTCGAGATTTTTTTTTTTTTTCAGTGAGGTTTTCATTTTTGATTTTTTTGGTTTCTTTATAAGATTAAGTATTTAACTTAACATCTCAAATCTCTATCTTGTATGTACTGCCGTTAATTCTGATTCCTGTTTATCTACTTTACTTATACTTATGGATTTGAATGGGCCTGTATGCATAAGAAAGACCCGCCTTCTTGGAATTGTAAATAAGGTGGATCTTTCTTATGCATGTTCAATTACTCGGATATAATAAGATGACCGCGGTTAATTGAATAGAATAGATCTCTGTTTCGGTTATTCTAGTTATATCATATATACGAATTGTTGTTTTATTGTTAAGAACAACAACTTGTTGTTTCCATAATTAGAAATTAGACCTTTTTTCTCGGTTATTGTTCTCTGTCTTGTGGTGTGAGATCCCCTTTAAATTGGAAAATTGGATGAAGTTCTTCTATTATATATATGCGGCTATAACAAATCCCCCTTTTTTTGACTTTCATTTTGATTCACCGGAAAGAAACCATGAAGTTGAAACAACTCACTCAGAACGCCTTTTAAAGGATTACGTGGTACGATTGGGTCGAATAAGCCTTTCTCGAATAAATACTCAGTCTCTTGTGAACCTTCAGGTATTTCGGTTTTCAATGTTTCTTCAATTACTCTTTTACCCGCAAATGCAATGTAGGCATTAGGTTCGGCAATAATGATATCCCCTAACATACCAAAGCTGGCGGTCACTCCACCGGTTGTAGGAGATGTAAGGATCGATACATATAATACGTTTTTATTTGATTGATAGTTATATGAAGCGGAAGATATTTTTGCCATTTGCATCAAACTCAAACTCCCTTCTTGCATACGGGCTCCCCCGGAAGCACACACTATAATAACAGGTAGAGATTTATCAGTAGCATATTCGATCAAACGGGTTATTTTCTCGCCTACTACGGATCCCATACTCCCCCCCATGAACTGAAACTCCATAACCCCAATTGCTAGGGGAATGCCATTTAATTGACCTATGCCTGTTTGAACAGCCTCATTTAACCCTGTCTCTTTTTGATAAGAATCAATACGATCGATATAAGACCCCTCCTCCTTCGAATCAGTGGGGCCCGCAAAACAAGCCATTCCATCACCCATTGGAGCCCGCGCCGAATCAAATTCAGGGGCCACAGAAATAATGTCCTCATCGCCATCTTTTTTATCTTCATAGGCATCCTCCTCCTCCGAATCAAATTCAAGGGCCACAGAAAACATGTCCTCATCCATTGGAGCCCAAGTGCCGGGATCAATCAAAAGTTCAATTCTATCTGAACTACTCATTTTCAAATGAGACCCACAGTGTTCACAAATATTCAATTTTTCCTTCAAAAACCTCTTATAATTTAATTCATAACAATTTTCGCATAGAACCCACAAATCCTTGTAATTTATACTTATACTGGGATTTTGTTGCATATGGGAATCGCTTTCTTCATGGGAATCCATTTCATAACAAATGTAAGTAACAATGTATCTAATAGCCTTTTGGTCTACATTAAAAATAGAACTATAAATGTCACTATTCATAAGGATTTCAATATCAAGATAATTGTCAATGCAATTTAGAATGTAACTATTCAAACTATATCTAGAAAGTGCTTTTTCTAGTTTACCTCGAAACAGGGGAAGGGGCTCATTGTCAATCTCAAAAATATTCTTTTCAATATCAAAATATATGGAATAATTGTGACCATCACTGTCTTGAACTAAAAAAGAAGTATCATCAGAGAGGAAACTCGGAATGCCTATGACATGGAATAAATGATCAATATTATCGCAAGAGGGGCTCTCACTATCCTCCCAACTATGAGTGTTTTTATCTATAAGGGGGTTTTCACTTCCATTAGTATTTCCAATAGGACCAAAATCCTCCATTGATTTCCTTAGGACACACCTGTATGCTAACTTCCTCTTAAAGAACATCGAATTGAACCGCCAG